TATCTTGAGAATCAAAATAAAGAAGGAGAAAGAAAGACGGTTTTGAATTCTTTTTTCATGTGGAATGTAACATATTAATAATTATAATTATCTTTTTCATATAGGGAGGGATGGCTGAGTGGACGAAAGCGGCGGATTGCTAATCCGTTGTACGAGTTATTCGTACCGAGGGTTCGAATCCCTCTCTTTCCGTTTTCGTCCATGACTTGATATTTTCTTTTCTTTCAAATTTCACAAACCCCTTTTTCCTAGTTAAATGTGTGGAATAGATAAAAAATCTTAAGAAAATGAAAAAATCAAGATAGAAAAACGAAAAAACCTTTATTCTTCACGTCCAGGATTACGTCCTGGGTCATTAGATAGGAATCCAAAGATGAAGAGAGAAACAAAGAATATTACTACTGTGTAAACGAAAAGTTTGAGCGTAAGCATTACACAATCTCCAAGAGCCTTTTTGGAAAAACCGAGAAAAGATAATAGATCGTCCATTTTTCTACTCCATATTCTATTTTGACACCAAGAAATGAAGTGCTTTCTCGAACTCGAAAATAAGTCTATCAGGTCAAATAAGAGTCTTTGATTCCTCAAGATGACTTTATGCCCATAATGAGATAGGGGCCTGGAACCCTAATTCTGTATAAAATCACAGAGAAATTAAGGCCTTGCACTGGAAAAAGGGTCGGAATGGGGAAATGTGGCGAGCCGGGTTTGATTTCTCGCGGCGACCAAAGAATTTCAACGTTTGGTTCAAAGATTGCTGCGGGAAAGACTTATTTGATCTTATCAATCGTTAGAAATTTTTCTCGAAGAAATCATGCATTTTCTAGGATAGTCTAGGATAGTATTAAGTATCTTATCGAAAACTTACAGCAGCTTGCCAAACAAAGGCTAAAAGAAAAAAGAAGAGGGGTATGACGGGCATAATATCTACGATTGGATTTAAAAAAGCATAGGCCTCGGGCAATTTGGCAAAGAAAAGACTAGTTGGATAAAGGGCAGAATTAAAACAGATACAGATCAAACTTAAAAGATTAAGCATAGCAGACATTTTGTTCTTGACGATAATTTTAATTTGATTGAGTTCTTGAGATAAGGAAAACGGAAGAAAGTAAGGTAGACAAAAAAATCCTTCTTTTTCTTTGAACCGGCCCAATCAAAAATCCTCCAATTCTCAAAAGCGAATAGAAGAAATCATATTTTCATCTACTATTTTAATTACATTCTATCTAATGATCAATAAATTCAGTCGAATTCTATATCTACACGGGGCAAATTCCTAGCATAAATCTAGACTCTATATACTTCCATTATCCCTTCTCTAGAATCTCTTCTCTAGAATCTCTTAGCGTAACGCTAGAGATTTGGACGGGCCTTTACAAAAATTTATTGTAATAATATAAATCATCAAATGAATCAAAAAATCAACGTGGGGACGTAGCCGAATGGTACGGCGCCGGGTTTACATCCCGGTAATCAAAGGTTCGATTCCTTTCGTCCCACGGGCCTAATTACAATTATTTCAAATCAAAAAATCAACGTGACACTGGGGCGTAGCCGAGTGGTAAGGCGCCGGGTTTTGATCCCGGTAATCGAAGGTTCGATTCCTTTCGTCCCACGGGCCTAATTACAATTATTTCAACTCAAAGGCCTTTTGGACGCGGATAAAAAATGCTTTCCTTGGGCAAATCGTCCCAATTTTGAATTGCTGGAATGGCTATTAGCTATTGCTAAATGGATATTTTAGATATATAATATAGTTGTGCTATTTCTTAAGTAGCACTAAGTAGCACTACGTAGCACTAAGGCGGAGTCTATGAATTCATTATGGATAGTTTAAAGTGGCGGAATGTGTATAATATAGATTGAATACTTTTTTATTTTTAATCTTAATCTTAATCTTACTATAGATTAAATACTTTTTAAATAGTTTATTTTTAATCTTAATCTTAATCTTACTATAGATTAAATACTTTTTAAATAGCCAAAGGGAGGACGCTATGAACTTTTTTGATAAAAAAGACGTGGGACCTAAGTGCGACTGTTACATTTGTAGTACTTACTTTTCGGGACCTTATCCGAAAGATTCTGATAGTTATCCGGAATATGATAATAGTTGTCTGGAATATAATAATAGTTTTGCTTATAATTATAATTGCAAAAATTATTATAAACTTTGTTCTTTGAACGATCGCATCTGGCCTCTACACGAGGGGAGGATGTTTGCTGAGTTTTTAGAGAAAAATAGGAAGGCGTTTCACGAGTTTGAAAAGGAATACGAGATAAATAGGAAGGCGTTTCACGAGTTTGAAAAGGAATTAGAGAAAACTAGGAAGGCGTTTCACGAGTTTGAAAAGGAATACGAGATAAATAGGAAGGCGTTTCACGAGTTTGAAAAGGAATTAGAGATAAATAGGAAGGCGTTTCACGAGTTTGAAAAGGAATACGAGATAAATAGGAAGGCGTTTTACCAGTTTGAAAACAGAGACGAGATAACTGTGAGGACGTTTGCTGAGTATGAAGCTGAGGAATTAGAGAAAATTAGGAAGGCGTTTCACGAGTTTGAAAAGGAATACGAGATAAATAGGAAGGCGTTTCACGAGTTTGAAAAGGAATACGAGATAAATAGGAAGGCGTTTCACGAGTTTGAAAAGGAATACGGAATAAATGGGAAGACGGTTCCCGAGTTTGAAAAGGAATACGGAATAAATGGGAAGACGGTTCCCGAGTTGGAAAACGAAGACGAGATAAATGGGAAGACATTTCCCGAGTTTGAAAAGGAATACGAGATAAATGGGAAGACGGTTCCCGAGTTGGAAAACGGAGACGAGATAAATGGGAAGACATTTCCCGAGTTTGAAAAGGAATATGAGATAAATGGGAAGACGGTTCCCGAGTTTGAAAACGGAGACGAGATAAATGGGAAGAAGTTTTCTGAGTTGGAAAAGGAAAGTCTTTCTGATCGGAAAAAGTACGAACCGGTGATCAAGTGCCCCTGCGGCAAAACCGTTCATGAGTACAATCCCTCGGACTCTACCGGTTCTTGCGAGTTTTGGGACGCTTTCGAATGGGGAATTGAGTCAGGTCAAAAGTGGATCGAGGACTATAGGGTGTACTTCTTCAAAAATCGTGAGGTTCGGGAGATGGTCCTAGCGAAGCTAAAATCCAACCTAAAGAAGAGCGCACGAGAAGACAAACTCTTTGCCACGATTTGGAACCTTGGATTTTGTCACGGAGCGTTACTGCAGTTTAAAAAGCGACATCCCTGGCATTAGGAAAATCATTTTATAAACGAATCAATCCTATAGTTCATAGAAAAAATCTTCGACTGGAAGATTTATTCGGAAAACCAGACAGTATTATGTCTATGTACCGACTGAACCAATGACTAGTCATGATTCCCTAATTGAATCAGTTCCACAAGGGTTATAAATTAGAGGAATGGTATGGTTAAACTTCGGTTAAAACGCTGTGGTAGAAAGCAACGTGCGACTTATAGAATCGTTGCAATTGATGTTCGCTCCCGAAGAGAAGGAAGAGATCTTCGGAAAGTGGGTTTTTATGATCCGCTAAAGAATCAAACGTATTTAAACGTTCCTGCTATTCTATATTTTCTTGAAAGGGGTGCTCAGCCTACAGAAACTGTTCGGGACATTTTAAAGCAGTCGGAGGTTTTTAACAAACTTTGTCCCAATCAAATCAAAATTAATTGGAGCAAATAAGGGGGTATATGCTACCCCTTTCTAGAACTTTTCTCTATTTTGTTTATTTAGTGATTAAATTCTAGATTTTTTCGACTTTTTATTTTTTCTTCCCCTAGCTAAATTTTTTGTATCTAGGGAGTGCTAATCTAACTCAAGTCCTTATTTTTTGGAATATTTTTTAACCGAATTTCTTATCTTTTTTCATTATATCCTTTTGTTAACCTTTATATTGACAACAATGCATTGACGAAATATAATGCAGCGTGATAAAGGGATCTCGTTATTTATAACGGGATCTCTTTATTTCCGTCTCATTGGTTTGGTTTTTGCCTTACTTTAGTCAAAATTAAGGGGTTCATTAGATGCGCTTTGATAGACGCATTTTTGCTTGAAAACGGGAATAACAATGACATAAGGAAGGATCTATCATTATTTCTGGTTTTTCTGTTATCGGAAAATTTCTTGTATTTTCATATGAGTTAGTAGGTTTTCTGTTCTTAATCGATTCGAAAATGGGTTTTTATGCTTTGATTCGCTCGTCGAATCATTTTTTTCATTCTGATTATATCTACATACTTTTTTTTCTATTCGGGTTGCTAACTCAACGGTAGAGTACTCGGCTTTTAAGTGCGACTCGGATCTTTTACACATTTAGATGAAGCGATGAATTCATCCATACCATCGGTAAAGTTTGGAAGACCACGACTGATCCTAAAAGGGAATGAATGGAAAAAATAGCATGTCGTAGCAACCAAGAGTTCTGAGAATCTTTTCTTCTTTCCCGATCGTTTGCTTAACTTATTGGAAGGGAGTCAAATGGATTCAATTTCAAGTTGGGTCGAATGAATAAATGGATAGAGCCCTCTGGCTTCAATTAATTTAATGAAATTATAAGGAACGAAAAAGAAACGAGCTCCTATTCTTAATTTGAATGATTACCCGATCTAATTAGACGTTAAAAATATATTAGTGCCTGAATACGGGTAAGGGTTTATCCGAGAAGCGGATTCTTTATTTTTTCATGAATCCTAAATATTAGCATTCTCCATTCCAGAATGGAGCTGTGTGCGTATAAGAAAGAGTAGATTGATAACAAAATTTCCAAAATCAAAAGAGCGATTGGGGTGAAAAAATTAAATATCTTGTTATCCTAGAACGAATATAAATGACTTCAAGAAAAATGGAAAAAGAGAGGATCGAGAATCCGTTGATAAGTTTACCTGTACCCGAGGTATCGCTTCCTTAATCTTACTCGAAAAATACCTTGTTTTGACTGTATCGCACTCTGTATCATTTGATAACTCCCAAAATCCTCTACCTTTGGTTCAAATAGCATTCAAAATGGCGGAATTTCAAAGTTCTTTAGAGCTCGATAGATTTCAACAACACGACTTTTTATATCCACTTATCTTTCAAGAGTATATTTATGCACTTGCTCATGATCATGGTTTATCAAGATCCATTTTGTTGAAAAATGCAGGTTATGACAATAAATTCAGCTTACTTATTGTGAAACGTTTAATTACTCGAATGTATGACCCAAATTTTTGGATTCTTTCTCTGAAGGATTCTAAAAAAAATACACTTTGGGGGCGCAATAAGAATTTTGATTTTCAAATGCTATCCGAGGGATTTTCGGTCATTATGGAAATTCCATTTTCAATCCGATTCCTATCTTCCCTAGAAAAGCGCCAAAAGAAAGGGAAAGAGGTAGTCAAATCCGCTAATTTACGATCAATTCATTCGATTTTTTCTTTTTTAGAGGACAAAATTTCAAAGTTAAATTATGTGTTCGATATCCTACTACCTTACCCAATCCATCTCGAAATCGTGGTGCAAGCTCTTCGCTACTGGCTAAAAGATGCTTCGTCTTTGCATTTATTAAGAGTCTTTCTCCACGAGTTTCATAATTGGAATAGTTTTCTTACTTCACAGAAAGTCAGTCCTTCTTTTTCAGAAAGAAATCAAAGATTCTTCTTCTTCCTATATAATTTTCGTGTATATGAATACGAATCCGTCTTTGTCTTTCTTCGTAACCAATCTTTTCATTTACGATCAACATCTTTTAGAGCGCTTTTTGAACGAATCTATTTCTATGGAAAAATAGAGCATCTTATAGAAACCTTGGCCGGGGCTTTTGAAGCCAATCTATGGGTGTTCAAGGACTCTTTCATGCATTATGTTAGGTATCAAGGAAAAGCAATTCTCGCTTCAAAAGGTACCTCTCTTTTGATGCATAAATGGAAATATTACTTTGTCAATTTCTGGCAATCTTATTTTGACCTTTGGTCTCAACCACGAAGAATCCATATAACCCGATTAGCAAACCATTCCCTTGACTTTCTCGGTTATTTTTCAAGTGTGCGGCGAAAGACTTCAACGATACATAATCAAATGTTAGAAACTTCATTTGTAATCGATCATGCTATTAAGAAGTTTGATACTGTTCTTCCAATGATTCCCCTGATTTCATCCTTGGCTAAAGCCAAATTTTGTAATATATTAGGGCATCCTATTAGTAAGGCCATTTGGATCGATTTATCAGATTCTGAGATTATTGACCGATTCGGGCGTATATCCAGAAATCTTTCTCATTATTATAGCGGGTCTTCCAAAAAAAAAACTTTGTCGCGAATAAAGTATATACTTCAACTTTCTTGTGCTAGAACTTTAGCTCGGAAACACAAAAGTACTGTACGGGCTTTTTTGAAAAGATTCGGATCGGAATTATTCGAAGAATTCTTTACGGCGGAAGAACAAGTTCTTTCCTTGACCTTTCCAAGAGCTTCTTTTATTTCGCGGAGGTTCCATCAAAAAAGGGTTTGGTATTTGGATATTATTTGTATCAATGATTTGGCCAATCATGACTGATTCGTTATGAAAGCGCGGAAATGGAAATTTTGATTCGAATTGAATCTAATAAATAGCAATAAGGAAGAACTAACAAAATTTTTCCTTATTGCTATTCTGAAATTTACTTGGTAAGAAGGGTCTAAGTATTCCACTTTTTGTCTAATGGCGGAACTGAATTTTAGATGTATACAGAGGGAAAGCCGTGTGCAATGAAAAATGCAAGCACGGCTTGGGGAGAGGTTGTTACTTGTTTAACCGGTAACATTATCGACTCCATCCGACTAGTTCCGGGTTCGAATCCCGGGCAACCCATTGTTCTGTCCTGTGAGGTTGTTACTTATTTAACCAGTCAAGTAGAATAAAGTAGAATTATGGGTAGGAATTTCGATTTATTGAATACGGAAAGAGAAGACTACCTTTGCTAGGTTTAGGTAAAGATATACGAAGAAATTCCTATTTTGTATTGTTGACAATCTTTCCAATGAAACGTACCAAAGAGAGTCGTTTTTCAAACTTTAGCTTGGGCAGAAATATGGCTGGTCATTCCTCTATCCATATGAAGGATTATTAGATTCGATTGGGGTTAGGTTCGATTGGCGTTTTTAAACGGACTCGTGTTAGAATTGTAACTTCTAAAATTCACTCGGATTTTGGAGTGGATAGGGTTTTAGGGCTATACGGACTCGAACCGTAGACTTTCTCGGTAAAACAGACCAAACTGATTCTAATCAAAGTGATTTGAGCTGTTTTAAAGACCCAACATGCATTTTTGTGCATTGGGCTCTTTCATTAACGGATAGAAAGATCCGCCAGTCTGCCATATTTTTTGACCGCAAAAATAGATGGCTCCATGTGCTCTGAGTCATTATTTGGATTCAGATTCAGGAACACTACCAGAGTGTTTCAAGGGGGTTTTATCTTGACGTAGGTGTGCCTATGGCCTAGA